GAAGATCAAAAAATACGACATTGTATCAAAAATTATATACAAAAAAATATGAGAATATCCTATGGTGTCGAGGGAATTGCACGCATAGAAATTCGAAAAAGAATTGATCTGATTCAAGTCATAATCTATATGGGATTCCCTAAGTTATTACTAGACGGTGGAATCCGAAGAGTTGAAGAATTGCAGAGGAATATACAAAAAGAACTGAACTGTTTGAACCAAAAACTCAACATTACTGTGACAAGAATTCCAAGCCCTTATGGACAACCTAATATTCTTGGAGAATTTATAGCGGGGCAATTAAAGAATCGAGTTTCGTTTCGAAAAGCAATGAAAAAAGCAATAGAATTAACGGAACAGGCGGATACAAAAGGAATTCAAGTCCAAATTGCAGGACGCCTCGATGGAAAAGAAATAGCACGTGTCGAATGGATCAGAGAAGGTAGGGTTCCTCTACAAACCATTCGGGCTAAAATTGATTATTGTTTCTATACAGTCCGAACGATCTATGGGGTATTAGGCATAAAAATTTGGATATTTCTAGAGGATTAATAAGAATACGTTACTTGTCTTTCTTCTTTATGTGATATCCATTGCAAAAAAAATAAAAAACAACAAACTCTTTGCTTTCAGTCTTTTTTTTATTTCTGAATTTTTTTTTTAATGACAATTCGTAATTTCTATAGGATTGCATAAAAAAATGATTAATGATTTTATAGAATTGCTATGCTTAGTGTGTGACTCGTTAGTTTTTTTGAGAAGATAGGATTAAAAAAAGGAACCGACCTTTACTATGAACTCATTACTATAGAACTAATAACCAACTCATCGCTTTGCATTATCTGGATACCAAAAAGCAGTCAAAATATGATATATTGATCATATACTTGTAGCAACTGCAAGATTTCTTGTATTGCATAGAAAAGAAAACCAATTGAATTGTGATAGAAAATAAAGTATACAGATAAAAGGAAGGTTGATAGAAAGCTAGAAAAAAAAAAAATTGAATGATATATAATTCCAATATGTATGTAAGGTTTATGAGTCTTCTCAGAAAAACACAAATCAAATAAGGCAATGTAATAAAGCATCAATACGGATTGATCTAGTTATGGGCGAATCAGTTCGTTCATATAAAAATAAAAAATAATCAAGAGCCTCGAGCCAATAAAGACTGAGAAGATTGACTCAAGAAAAAATCTTCTGCGGGGGCTCCGTTGTAGAATTCAAACCTAACCATGAATTGAGAAGCAATGGGAACGAAAGAACCCACGAATACGGGGGATTCCGTTGAAAAACGAATCTTAATAATTCATTGGGTGGGATGGCGAAACGAACCAGGAACCAATTCATTTATTCCCAAAAGGCATGAACGAATCCTACAGCTTAAATAGATTTGAAAAAGTCAATATTCGCCCGCGAAGTTTTTTAGTAGATTACTGCTATTCAATCTCATTCGATTCTTTTCTTTTTAATTTTGAATAAAAAATCAAAGCAAAAAGAAATAACAAAAACACATTCTTCATAAATCAAATTGATTTAAATGTTTCTAAATCCAAACAAGATATCAAAATTTCGAATTTAGAATAGATTAATTGAAATCTTAAAAAATCCAGGATTCAGTATATTTTACGAAAATTCGAAAATTGGAATCGTTTCGTTCGCGAGGAGCCGGATGAGGAGAAACTCTCATGTCCGTTTCTGTAGTAGAGATGGTATTGAGAAAGAACCATCCACTATAACCCCAAAAGAACCAGATTTCGTAAACAACATAGAGGAAGAATGAAAGGGATATCTTCTCGAGGAAGCCGTATTTCTTTCGGTAAATATGCTCTTCAGGCACTTGAGCCCGCTTGGATTACATCTAGACAAATAGAAGCAGGTCGGCGGGCAATGACCCGAAATGTGCGCCGTGGTGGAAAAATCTGGGTATGTATATTTCCGGACAAACCTGTTACGTTAAGACCTACGGAAACACGTATGGGTTCAGGGAAGGGATCCCCCGAATATTGGGTAGCTGTCGTTAAACCAGGTAGAATACTTTATGAAATGGGTGAAGTTGGAGAAAATATAGCCAGAAAGGCTATTTCAATAGCGGCGTCCAAAATGCCTATACGAACTCAATTTATTATGTCAGGTTAGACAGGTAGACCGACGGAAAAAAGTCTTAGAGATAAAAAAACAATTGTGGTTTTCTTTTATTTTGAATTTGAACAAGAATATTTCTTTTTTTTTTACTTCGACTTTCTCTTTGCATTGAAAGAACAGATTCAAAACAAAAATGATATGATTCAAGCTCAAACCCATTTGAATGTCGCGGATAACAGCGGGGCTCGAAAATTGATGTGTATTCGAATCATAGGAGCTAGTAATCGCCAATATGCTCATATTGGCGACATTATTGTCGCTGTGATTACGGATGCATTACCAAACCCATCTCTAGAAAGATCAGAAGTGATCAGGGCTGTAATTGTTCGTACTTGTAAAGAACTTAAACGCAACAACGGCATGATAATACGATATGATGACAATGCAGCAGTTGTTATTGATCAAGAAGGAAATCCAAAAGGAACTCGAGTTTTCGGCGCGATTGCCCGAGAATTGAGACAGTTAAATTTCACTAAAATAATTTCATTATCACCTGAAGTATTATAGTATCACATCCGACTTAATAGAGTAGAGTCCTACTCGTTTACTTAGTTATTGAATGAAATCGATAACTTAAATTTAGTGAATAAAATTTTATCTGACGCGTATCTCTTTATTTATTTCAAATATTTTTAAATTCAATAAAATAATTTGAAGTATTTTATTGTTTATATTATTTAATAATATAATATTAAACATTTTTAAACATTCTTATTGTTATTGAGTTATTGAATATTTTTTTTATTACATCAAAAGTAAAAAAATTATTACATAAAAAGTAAAAAAAAAGCATGTTGATTAGATCAAAAACGTGGAGGCAACAAAAATTAAAATTTATCATGGGTAGAGACACTATTGCTGACGTAATAACCTCTATACGAAATGCTGACATGAATGGAAAAGGGATGGTTCAAATAGAATCTACTAACATCACGGAAAACGTTGTAAAAATGCTTTTACGAGAGGGGTTTCTTGAAAACGTGAGAAAACATCAGGAAAACAACAAATATTTTTTGGTTGTAACCCTACGACATAGAAGGAATAGAAAAGGAATGTATCCAACTATTTTAAATTTAAAACGGATCAGTAGGCCTGGTCTACGAATCTATTCTAACTATCAACGAATTCCTAGAATTTTAGGCGGGATGGGAATTGTAATTCTTTCTACTTCTCAAGGGATAATGACAGACCGAGAGGCTCGACTGGAAGGAATTGGGGGAGAAATTTTGTGTTATATATGGTAATCCTTCTTATATCTGAATTGTCGCAAAAATAGAATTGACTATTTGTCAAAAGAAAAAAAGACGTGTTAATTACTCTTAACATTATTTGATATTTCGAGAGGTTTTAACTAAAACGAAAAGAACAAAAAATGGATTCCTAATTCATAATAACAAGGATTCGAATGATTAGGTGCTTTTTTTTAACCATCAGCATTTCTTTGATGAGAATACAATTCTAGGTTGGGGTTTAAAATTTCAAGAAATTTATTTTCTTCCAATAAGTATACTCAGAATTCCGTTTAGGAATGACAACTATGAAAATAAGAGCCTCCGTTCGTAAAATTTGTGATAAATGTCGATTGATCCGTAGGAGAGGACGAATTATAGTAATTTGTTCCAATCCGAGACATAAACAAAGACAAGGATAATCTTTTGAAAATGGACTCTATAACATAAAGTAACCAATACAAAAATAGGATCTGTTTTGACATGAAATGGATATATCCATATACCTCGAATTTCTCGTTATAAGATGATAAAGTAAAGTATGGCAAAATCTATACGAAGAACTGGTTCACGGAGAAATGCCCGGATTGGGTCACGTAAGAATATACGCCGAATACCAAAGGGCGTTATTCATGTTCAAGCAAGTTTCAACAATACCATTGTGACTATTACAGATGTCCGAGGTCGGGTAATCTCTTGGGCCTCCGCCGGTACTTGTGGATTCAAAGGTACAAGAAGAGGGACTCCATTTGCTGCTCAAACCGCAGCAGGAAAGGCTATTCGTACAGTCATAGATCAAGGTATGCAACGAGCAGAAGTGATGATCAAAGGTCCCGGTCTCGGTAGGGATGCAGCATTACGAGCTATTCGAAGAAGTGGTATACCATTAAGTTTCGTACGTGATGTAACCCCTATGCCCCATAATGGATGTAGGCCCCCTAAGAAAAGACGTGTATAGAAATAAAAATGAAATAGATTTCAAGAGAAATAAACAATTCAACGATCTGATCAAATAATATTAATATGGTTCGAGAGAAAGTAAGAGTATCTACTCGGACACTACGGTGGAAGTGTGTTGAATCAAGAGCAGATAGTAAGCGTCTTTATTATGGACGCTTTATTCTGTCTCCACTTAAGAAAGGACAAGCCGATACAATAGGCATTGCAATACGAAGAGCTTTGCTGGGGGAAATAGAAGGAACATGCATCACCCGAGCAAAATTTGAAAAAATACCACATGAATATTCTACGATAGTGGGTATTCAAGAATCAGTACATGAGATTTTAATGAATTTGAAAGAAATTGTATTGCGAAGTAATCTGTATGGAACTAGCAACGCGTCCATTTGTTTCCAGGGCCCTGGATGTGTAACTACTCAAGATATTATCTTACCAACTTCTGTGGAAATCATTGATAACACACAGCATATAGCTACACTAACAGAACCAATTCATTTTTGTATTGGATTACAAATCGAGAGAAATCGAGGATATCATATAAAAACACCCAAAAACTTTCACGAAGAAAGTCATCCTATCGATGCTGTATTCATGCCTGTTCGAAATGCAAATCATAGTATTCATTCTTATGAGAATGGAAATGAAAAAGAAGAGATACTTTTT